CTAAATCATTTTCTTTTCCCGAAGAAGAAGAATAAGTACATTCGATCTAATTTATTCATGACTAATTTATTAATGAAATGGGTTAGATTGATATTAGTATGGATACAATTGATATTAATCTGGATACAGCAAAATAATTTTCTTAGATCGAAGAATAAGTACATTCGATATCAGACGTACCTTATCAAGTACTTTATAGTACAATTAATAAACCATATCCCTACTATCTTTGATAGTCTCTCAATTAGTCTCTGTCTCTACTATTTAGGCAGAACGCCGACACCCATTTTGACTAGGAAAGTGAAAGACGAATACATACAACAAGTAAAAAAAGAAGAAAAAGCATCCAAATTGAAAAAAAAGGGGGAGAAGCGGAAGAATAGAAAGTGAGGAAATTGAAACAAACGAAGAAGATCCTTCTCCTTCCCTTTTTTCGGAAGAGGAAGAAAAGGAGAATCTAAACCAAATTGATGCAACGCGAGTGAATGGAAAGGAAAAAACAAATGATGTATTCAATTTGGACATTCAAGAAAGACAAGATCTCTTTTCTTTTGATTTTGAAGAAATTATTGCGACTCATCTGTTTGACTAGAAACGATGGAACCGTCCATCGAGATATATAAAAAATAGTCGATTTTTTTATGCTACAAGAAATCCAATATCACAATATCTCTTTTATCCATGTACAAGTGATGGAAAACAAAAAATATCTTTTACCTATCCGTCCAGTTTGGCAACTTTTTTTGAAATGATACAAAAAAAAAATATCTTTCTTTATCAAAGAAGAACTTTCTTCTGGTTATGATGAATTAGAAAATGATTGGATTTATACCAATCAAGAAAAAAGAGAAAACTTAAGTAATGATTTCCTAAATAGAATACAAACTCTAATTAAAATTAAAGGATCTAGTACTCTAAATGTACTGGAAACAAATACTAGGTTATGTAAAAATGAAGATAAAAAAGTATACTTACCTAAAAAGTATGATCCTTTCTTAACTGGTACTTTTCGTAGAAAAATGGAAAACTTTGATCTCTCAAAGATCAATCAAACTTCCATATCAATCAAAATATTAAACTTAATCAGTAAATTAGATGGAAAATCAACTGTCAATTTGAACAATTTTAGAGAATTTTATTTTCCCGATGATCCAACAAAAACAAAATCCCATTATTCGCTTATCTAAATTGAGATCTATTCTACAATATCATCAGGGAACATCTATTTTTCTTAAAAATAAAATATTCTTTTTTAGTCCAAGGAATCCTTTCTTATGAATTAATACATAATAAGAAGAACTCTCTAAATTCTGGAATGAATTAGTGGGAAACCTGGTTAAGGAGTCATTATCAATATGATTTATCTAAAACTGAATGGTTTAAATTAGTACCACAAAAATGGCGAAATAAGATCCATCAATATTATATGGATAATTCATCTAAAAAAGATCGATTAATTGATTACCAAAAATAAAATGATTTGAAAAAATAGAATTAATAGAATTCTTACAAAATACAAAAAATGATGTGAAAAAAGAATATAGCTATCGGTATGATCTTTTCTCCTATAAATTTCTTAATTCTAATTATGAATGTGAATGTCTTAAAGGCTTCAATATTGATAAATCACCATTCAAAGTTAATAAAGATAAAAAAATTTCTTTCAATTGCAACATATATAAACGTAAATTTCAATTATTGAATAAAATAGAAAGTATTCCTATCATTTCGATTCATAATTATTTATTAGAAAATTATATGAAAGATTTGGAAAAAAATTACAATTGGAATAGAAGATATTTTAATTATAACATTATAAAGTTTTGTTCTAAAAAAAATATTGAAACTTGGATGGATATTGATACCGGTATTACCAATAATGAAAATACTAAGACTAGGACTACTAACTATCAACAAATAATTGATAAAATTAACAAAAAAAGTATTTTTTTGAATATTGACCAATATGATAAAGATACGGAACTACCAAATTACAAAGAAAAAAGAATCTTGTTTATTTCTAATTGGATGGAAATGAATGAAGAAGAAGAAATGGTAAATTATTCTAAACTAGATCTAGATCCAGAAGCAGATCCAGAATTCTGGTTCTTTCCAGAATTTGTTGAGACTTTATAATTTATATAAAATGAAACCATGGACGATACCAATAGAATTACTTTTTTTGAATTTGATCTTCAAAGAAAATAATTTTCTTTGAAATTTCTTTTTCAATGACAATAAAGAACATAAACCTCTTGAGTTTGAAAAAGAAGAAAAAACCTCCTTTATAGAAGAACAAGAATATCTACAAAAAAAAAAAATACATAGAGGTCATAAACCGTAGGAAAGAGAACCGACCATACCTGAAATTCGAGTTTCGTGACTTTTTAAAAAGACATTTATGTGCTCAATTGGTATTGGACGATATTATGTTCTTCGATCCAAAAAGAAAAGGATATGATCCTGAGGACATGTTTGATCTTTCAATAATTTCTTGCTTGATTCGAACGAAAACTCCAAAGGACTATTTGACGTTCTTTCTTAGCACAGGAGAACTAGATTTCGAGTATATAAGATTAAATAAGATGACTCTTGAAGAAAGTAGATTCTTAATGGCGGAACCGCTTCTATTTTCTTTAAGAGGGAGTAATAAAGAATTAATTATGTATCAAACCATAGGTATTTCATTGGTTAGTGGGGCTGAACAGAGAATTGATCAAAAATACGGGTAAAAGAATAGAAAGAATTATATCTTCCTTGTTTCTGAAAATATTTTGATTCCAAAACGTCGTAGAAAGTTGAGAATTCTTCTTTGTTTCAATTCGAAGTATAGAAAAGATATACATAAAAATACGATCTTTTTTGATAAGAATAAGATAGTAAAAAATTTCAATAGAAACAACGATAGTAAAAAGAACCTTAAAGTTGACAATTCCAAATACACTAAGAAAAGTTTCTTTTTTGGCCCAATTATCGATTTGAAGATGTACTTTGTATGAATCAATATTAGTTGAATACCCATAACGGCAGTCGTTTTAGTATGATAAGGATACGTATATATCCACGATGAAAAATTCGTTGATGGTACATTTTGATTATACACCTGTCAAATAACTAGCATTATTATTACTGATTATCAAACAACAAGATTTTTTTTAATGATAAGATTTAATTTTTATTTTTTTATGGTAAAAAATTCATTCATCTCAGCTATTTCACAACAAGAAAAAGAAGGAAACAAAGGATCTGTTGAATTTCAAATCTTAAGTTTCACCAACAGAATACGAAAACTAACTTCACATTTAGAATTACACAAAAAGGATTATTCATCGCAAAGAGGTCTACGGAAAATTCTGGGAAAACGTCAACGACTACTTTATTATTTGTCAAAGAAAAATCCAATAAGTTATAAAGAATTAATTAATCAGCTGGGGATTCGTGAGTTAAAAAAGGGTTAAATTTTCAAAATCATTTTCATTTTAAAATGAAAATGATTTTTGATTTATTTAATTGATTAGATTTTGAACTTTAATGAATTTCTTTTTTGTTTTCACAGTAACAGTAAAGTAATTCATAGAGAAAAATGAATTGAGGAAAAACCTATGAATATACCAGCAACAAGAAAAGACTTAATGATAATCAATATGGGTCCCCATCACCCGTCTATGCACGGTGTTCTTCGGTTGATAGTTACTCTAGATGGTGAAGATGTTGTTGACTGTGAACCAATATTGGGTTATTTACATCGAGGGATGGAAAAAATTGCAGAAAACCGAACAATTATACAATATTTGCCTTATGTAACCCGTTGGGACTATTTAGCTACTATGTTCACAGAAGCAATAACTGTAAATGGACCAGAGCAATTAGGAAATATTCAAATACCAAAAAGAGCCAGCTATATCCGAGTCATTATGTTGGAATTAAGTCGTATCGCTTCACATCTTTTATGGCTTGGACCTTTTATGGCAGATATTGGTGCACAGACTCCATTTTTCTATATTTTCAGAGATAGAGAATTAATATACGATCTATTCGAAGCTGCCACCGGTATGAGAATGATGCACAATTATTTTCGTATTGGAGGAGTGGCAGCCGATCTACCTTATGGTTGGATAGATAAATGTTTGGATTTTTGCGATTATTTTTCAAAAGGGATTTCTGAATATAAAAAACTTATTACCAGAAATCCTATTTTTTTAGAACGGGTTGAGGGAGTAGGCATTATTGGTGAAGAGGAAGCAATCAATTGGGGGTTATCAGGACCAATGTTACGAGCTTCTGGAATACAATGGGATCTTCGTAAAGTTGATCATTATGAATCTTATGACGAATTTGATTGGGAAGTCCAGTGGCAAAAAGAAGGAGATTCTCTCGCTCGTTATTTAGTTCGAATTAGTGAAATGGATGAATCTATCAAAATTATTCAACAAGCTCTGGAAGGAATTCCAGGAGGTCCTTATGAGAATTTGGAAACTCGATGCTTTGATAAAGAGAGGGATCCAAAATGGGATGATTTTGAATATCGATTCATTAGTAAAAAACCTTCTCCTACATTTGAATTGCCAAAACAAGAACTTTATGTGAGAGTTGAAGCACCAAAAGGAGAATTGGGAATTTTTCTGATAGGAGATCAGAGTGGGTTTCCTTGGAGATGGAAAATCCGTCCGCCAGGTTTTATCAATTTGCAAATTCTTCCTCAATTAGTTAAAAGAATGAAATTGGCTGATATTATGACAATACTAGGCAGCATAGATATAATTATGGGGGAGGTTGATCGTTGAAATGATCATTAATGTAACAGAAGTACAAGATATCAATTCTTTTTCTATATTTCAATTAAGAAAAGAATCCTACGAGATTCTATGGGCGTTTGTCCCTATTTTGACTTTGGTATTGGGAATTACAATAGGTGTACTAGTAATTGTGTGGTTAGAAAGAGAAATATCTGCAGTAATACAACAACGTATTGGACCGGAATACGCAGGGCCTTTTGGAATTCTTCAATCTTTAGCAGACGGAACAAAATTACTTTTAAAAGAGAACCTTTTTCCATCGAGAGGAGATACTAACTTATTCAGTATCGGACCATCCATAGCAGTAATATCAATTTTATTAAGTTATTCAGTAATTCCTTTTGGGTATGACCTTATTTTATCTGATCTAAATATTGGTGTTTTTTTATGGATTGCCGTTTCAAGTATTGCTCCCATTGGACTTCTTATGTCAGGGTATGGATCAAATAATAAATATTCCTTTTTAGGTGGTCTAAGAGCTGCTGCTCAATCAATTAGTTATGAAATACCATTAACTCTTTGTGTCTTATCAATATCTCTACGTGCGGTTCGTTAAACTATCAAGTCCTATCTATTTCTTTCTTTAGTAGATTAGGATAAATTTTTTTTTTTAAGATATTGTTGATTTATCATTGGTATTGGTAAAAAAAAAACAGCCAGATAGTTCTATGAGTGAAAAAAAAAACAACTTTCAAATTTGCAGTACAAATCTTGAGTCTCATTTCCTATATGTACAAGAGAAAAACAAAACACATAAGCAAAGCAGAATAAGTCATTTACCCCAGGACTGGTTGATGATTTATTCGTCATCCTGACTTGAAGCGGGTTCAAAGGATTACCGTATTGATTTAAACCCTATCCTATTTATGACGATATTATGCAATATCATAATGGGAGATTGAGAAAAGAAAAATGAAAATCGGCGGATGGTGAGAAAAACAAAGATATAAAAAGGATTAGTCATGACGATTAGGGAAATTCTACTCCAGTAAGCACATTTCTTTATAAGATAAGAAAGAATTGAAATTGGGGCTTGAAATTGGTAGAAATAATCAAGCAGTACTCCCCACAATTCCGATCCAGAGTATGCTCCTATTCGCCACTTAAATAAATAACTATCTGAAACGAAAAAATCCTTTTTTATGTTTTAAGCCCATTCTTTATCAGAAAGATGAATAGGAATGAAAAAAGGATCTAGTTTGATTCTTTTTTTTTTTTTCATATATGTATATGAATCTTAATTGGGATTTAATTTAATCGTTTTCAAATTCAAATAGATAAGTGAAATACAACCGATACAACCAGTGTGTACAAATTCAATTTATTTGAAAATGAAAATTAGGGAGGGTTAATCACATTGCGAAAAATCCTAGAGAAGATAGAGAAGAAATTTGCTTCTTTGGTCGTACGGTTCTTGTTATTTGGAAGAGCAATAGTGATTATTTTGATAATGATTGTGTTTTTTATCGATTTTCTCCAAAAAAAAATTAATCAAAAAATTAATCAAACAATTCATTTTAATTATATTTTGAATAGTATTAATAAAAGGATAAGATCAATTCCGACGGAAGATATTATTTATTTTCTTTTCCCGCTTATTATTATCATATATCCATTATATCGATATATATTTCATAAATTATATATGCATGAATTCTATATGGATATGGATGATATTAATATTTTCTAACAGACAGAATTTCATTGGTCTAATTCTGGACCGTACAATCAATCTTGCCTTTCATTATCATAAAAAAAAAAATATCAAGATAAGATAATAAAGAAGACTTTTATGGTCCTTAGATTTATTTAAAGCCCCGGAGGAGCCGTATGAGGTGAAAATCTCATGTACGGTTTTGTAATAGCGATGAAAACAGTGATGTTTTTACCGACTATGATTATCTAACAGTTTAAGTACAGTTGATATAGTTGAAACACAGTCAAAATATGGGCTGTGGGGATGGAATTTATGGCGTCAACCTATAGGATTTCTCATTTTTTTAATTTCTTCTTTAGCAGAATGTGAAAGATTACCTTTTGATTTACCGGAAGCAGAAGAAGAATTAGTAGCAGGCTACCAAACTGAATATTCAGGTATTAAATTTGGTTTATTTTATATTGCTTCTTATCTAAATCTATTAATTTCTTCATTATTTGTAACAGTTCTTTACTTGGGCGGTTGGAATCTATCTATTCCATACATATTTGTTCCTGAACTTTTTGAAATCAATATAACGGGTGGCATTTTTCAAATGACAATCAATATTTTTATTACATTAGCCAAAACATATTTGTTCTTATTCATTTCGATCGCAACAAGATGGACTTTACCTAGATTAAGAATGGACCAACTATTAAATCTTGGATGGAAATTTCTTTTACCCATTTCTCTCGGGAATCTATTATTAACAACTTCGTTTCAGCTCCTTTCCCTATAAGGGAGTATAAAAGAATACAAGATTTCATATTGAATTCATTAATTCAAATATAAATTTGAATTAATGAATTCAGACAAGAGAAAGAAACAAACATAAAAAGATTCATATAATATATATTCACAATATGTTCCCTATGGTAACTGGGTTCATGAATTATGGTCAACAAACCGTACGAGCTGCAAGATACATTGGTCAAGGTTTCATGATTACTTTATCCCACGCAAATCGTTTACCTGTAACTATTCAATATCCTTACGAAAAATTAATAACATCGGAACGTTTCCGTGGTCGAATTCATTTTGAATTTGATAAATGTATTGCTTGTGAAGTATGTGTTCGTGTATGTCCTATTGATCTCCCTGTTGTTGATTGGAAGTTCGAAAATGATATTCGAAAAAAACGATTATTTAATTACAGTATTGATTTTGGAATTTGTATATTTTGTGGTAATTGTGTTGAGTATTGCCCGACAAATTGTTTATCCATGACTGAAGAATATGAACTTTCTACTTATGATCGTCATGAATTAAATTATAATCAAATTGCTTTGGGTCGTTTACCTATGCCAGTCTTTGATGATTATACAATTCGAACAATTTTGAATTCTCCCAAAAAATAGAATAAAATAACAACTGAATGAGGAAACTCTCTTTCTTTTTATTAAGAATAATTTTCAATTAAAATTACTAATGATTCAGTTTGAATATTTTCAATAAAAAATATATTCATTATTTCTTTGAAATAAATATAAAATAGATCGATTCCCACAAAAACTTTTTGGATAAAAATGAGATTGGTCTAATAACTGTACCTAAATAGCAATTATAAATTCATACTTCTTAATTGAATTAAGAATTCATTATGAAAAAAATTTTCCTTGTAGAGTCAATAAAGTCATGAAAAATATTTTTCTTTATTTATCTTGTATTTGAATATAATGGATTTACCAGGACCAATACACGATTTTATTTTAGTTTTTCTGGGATTAGGTCTTATATTAGGAAGTTTAGGAGTGGTATTATTTAGTAATTCAATGTATTCTGCTTTTTCATTAGGATTGGTTCTTTTTTGTATATCTTTATTATATATTTCATCAAACTCCCATTTTGTAGCTGCGGCACAACTTCTTATTTATGTGGGAGCTATAAATGTTTTAATCATATTTGCTGTGATGTTCATGAACAATTCAGAATATTACAAGAATTTCAATATTTTCACCTTTCGGAATGGAATTACTTCCTTGGTTTGTATCAGTATTTTTTTTTCACTAGTGACTACTACTTTAGATACGTCATGGTATAGTATTATTTGGACTACTAGATCAAATCATATTATAGAGCAAGAGTTAATAAATAATAGCCAACAAATTGGAATTCATTTATCAACAGATTTTTTCCTTCCGTTTGAACTAATTTCAATTATTCTTTTAGTTTCTTTGATAGGTGCAATTGCTATGGCTCGTCAATAATAAATCTTTAGAGTTAACAAAAAGAGTTAAAAAAAAAAAAGCAATCCAAATGAAACTTTTTAATATTTTATTATACTTTCTTATTTTGTTTCAATTCTATTTTTCTTTGTTCTAGTTAATAGAATGAGTTGAATAATTTTTGTTGATATTAAAGTGAATCAAATTGAATAAGGAGTTGGTCCATGATGCTAGAACATGTGCTTGTTTTAAGTGCCTATTTATTTTCTATAGGTATTTATGGATTGATTACGAGTCGGAATATGGTTAGAGCACTTATGTGTCTTGAACTTATGCTTAATGCAGTTAATATAAATTTTGTAACATTTTCTGACTTTTTTGATAGTCGCCAATTAAAGGGAAATATTTTCTCAATTTTTGTCATAGCTATTGCAGCTGCTGAAGCAGCTATTGGACTAGCTATTGTTTCTTCAATTTATCGTAACAGAAAATCAACTTCTATCAATCAATCAAATTTATTAAATAAGTAGTTTTTCTTTATCATAGAAATTATAATATTTCTAAATTATCAATTTCAATTTACACTATCATATGATAGATAATTAGATTATCTTATCCCTTCTCTAAAAAATTAAGAAATCAAATCAAAGTACCATGGAGCTTTCCTATCACTCTATCCAAAATTAGAAATAGAAAATTAGATTAATTATCAAAATTCTGATGAATCATTGATTCGTCTAGTGTATAAATATTTAAGTAATTTAAAAATGAACTAGACCGAAATTTGATGATATTAAAAAAAAATTTGATAGATCCAATGTCGCATTCAGTAAAGATTTATGATACATGTATAGGGTGTACTCAATGTGTAAGAGCTTGCCCTACAGATGTATTAGAAATGATACCTTGGGACGGTTGTAAAGCTAAACAAATTGCTTCTGCTCCAAGAACAGAGGATTGTGTCGGTTGTAAGAGATGTGAATCCGCTTGTCCAACAGATTTCTTAAGTGTTCGAGTTTATTTATGGCATGAAACAACTCGAAGCATGGGTCTAGCTTATTGATACATTCTAGAACAAATTGAATTTTTATACATTTAATTAATATAATACATTTTATTTTTTTTTACTGACAAAAACCCATATTTCAAAGTAAGGTACAAAGAAATCATTTGTACCTTACTTTGAAATATGGGTTTTTCTGGTCCAAATGTATCTTGTCTTTACTACGAATGATTTTCCTTGGTTAACAATAATTGTTGTTCTTCCAATATTGGCAGGTTCCTTCATTTTCTTTTTACCTCAGAGAGGGAATAAAACAATTAGGTGGTATACTATATGTATATGCATATTGGAGCTTCTTCTAACAACCTATGCATTCTGTTATTATTTTAAATTGGATGATCCTTTAATCCAATTAGCAGAGGATTATCAATGGATTGATTTTTTTGATTTTGACTGGAGATTGGGAATCGATGGACTTTCTATAGGACCTATTTTACTGACTGGATTTATTACCACTTTAGCTACATTAGCGGCTTGGCCAGTTACTCGAGATTCCAGATTCTTTCATTTCTTGATGTTAGCAATGTATAGTGGTCAAATAGGATTATTTTCGTCTCGAGACATTTTACTTTTTTTTATCATGTGGGAGTTAGAATTAATTCCTGTTTATTTACTTCTATCTATGTGGGGGGGAAAGAAACGTCTTTATTCAGCTACAAAGTTTATTTTGTATACTGCGGGAGGTTCCATTTTTCTATTAATAGGAGTTCTGGGTATTGGTTTATATGGTTCCAATCAACCAACATTAAATTTTGAAACATCAGCTAACCAATCTTATCCTATAGCATTAGAAATTATATTCTATATTGGATTTTTTATTGCATTCGCTGTTAAATTACCAATTCTACCTTTACATACATGGTTGCCAGACACTCACGGAGAGGCACATTACAGTACTTGTATGCTTCTAGCCGGAATATTATTAAAAATGGGAGCATATGGCTTGGTTCGGATTAATATGGAATTATTACCCCATGCTCATTCTCTATTTTCTCCTTTCTTGGTGATAGTAGGTACATTACAAATAATCTATGCAGCCTCAACATCTCTTGGTCAACGTAATTTAAAAAAAAGAATAGCATATTCGTCTGTATCTCATATGGGTTTTATAATTATAGGAATTGGATCTATCAATGATATGGGACTCAATGGAGTCATTTTACAAATAATTTCACATGGATTTATTGGAGCTGCACTCTTTTTCTTAGCAGGAACAAGTTATGATCGGATACGTCTTGTTTATCTTGACGAAATGGGTGGAATGGCTATACCGATGCCAAAAATATTTACGATGTTCAGTATCTTATCAATGGCATCTCTCGCATTACCGGGGATGAGCGGTTTTGTTTCAGAATTAATAGTATTTTTTGGAATAATTACGAGCCAAAAATATCTTTTAATGGCAAAAATACTAATTACTTTTGTCATGGCAATTGGAATGATATTAACTCCTATTTATTTATTATCTATGATACGTCAGATGTTCTATGGATATAAACTATTTAGTACTTCAAACTCGTATTTTTTTGATTCTGGACCGCGAGAATTATTTATTTCTATTGCGATTCTTTTACCCGTAATAAGTATTGGTATTTATCCGGATTTTATTATCTCTTTATCTGTTGACAAGGTGGAAGCGATTTTATCTAAGTATTTTTATAGTTGATAGATAGTTTTCCTGAAAAAAAAAAAAAGAAATCCTATCATTTTCTTTTTCAATTTAAAAACTATTCGTTGTACAATGAAACAGAAAAAAAAGTCTTTTTTATTTTTATATTATTAATATTAAGTTTATCAGTTTAAGTGAAATAAGAATAAGAAATTGGATTTTTAACTAGATCTGTTGTTTGGTCTTTATGAGAACCCCCAAACAACAGATCTAGTTCTCTCATATTCTCGTATATTGTATTCTATAATATATATATATGTTTATAATTTATAATATACATTTATACATTTCGAAATTCATGTAAATGAACCATAACTATGTAGTCCTATTCCTAATAGATTGACCCCAAAATAACATATCCAAATTATAAAAAAACCTACAGAAGACACAATTGCAGAATTTATATTCTCAAAGTTTTTATTTGTTCTAATATGTAAATAAATAGCAAAGATGATCCAAGTAATAAAAGCCCAAGTTTCTTTTGGATCCCAATTCCAATAAGATCCCCATGCTTCATTAGCCCATACTGCTCCTGAAAGAATACCTATGGTTAAAAAGATAAAACCTAAACTAATAATACGAGAGCTCCAATGATCTAATTGTTCAATCAATTGAAATTTGTAATAATTTAAGGTATTTAGTAAAATATTTCCTTTTTCTTTCATGTATTGAATTTCTTCATCAAAATAGAAAGACTCCTTTAAGAATAACAAATTTTTGTTTTTATCAAAAATATTTAAAATCTTTATTAATTTTCTAAATTGAATAACTAAGAGAGCTACTGATAATAAGGATCCAAATAAAAGAGCTGCATAACCCAATATCATCATACTTACGTGCATCATTAACCATTGGGATTGAAGAGCGGGTACTAATATTACAGATTGAGGCATTTTAGTTAAAAGACCTGAAGTAGCAAATCCTTGTGTAAAAATAGCGCTTGACCTAGTTATTGTACTTAAAGGATTTGCATGTTTCTTCCAGTAGGAAACTATATAAACAAGGGAAAAACTCCATGAAAGACATATTAAGGATTCATATAAATCACTTAATGGAAAATGCCCTGAAGAAATCCAACGAGTAAATAATAATCCTGTTATACATAAAAAAATAGCAATCATGCCCTTTTCTGACGAATCATATAGTTCTATAATTTCATCGATGAATAAAATTATCAAATGAATTAAAATTACAATAGAAACGATTGAAAAGGATATATGAGTTAATATATGTTCTAAAGTCAAAAATATCATAAAAATTCTGAAACTTTACTTAAAGTTAAAAAATAGAGTATTATGAAATACTCATGAAAAGTAGTTATTGATTAAATTATACCAAATTCATTTATTTGAAATCATATTATGCCGCCACTCGGACTCGAACCGAGATGCTTGAGCACTGCTTCCTAAGAGCAGCGTGTCTACCAATTTCACCATAGCGGCTTGTCAAAAATAATAATAACATATTTATATTCAATAGTCGAGAGGATTGTAGAAGAAATAGAAATCTAATGTTTTTTTTTTTTAATAGTTTAAACTTTCAATTAATGAATTAAGAATAATGAATTAAGAATAATGAATCAAAATTTTTTTATATTCATAGAACTATGAATATGAATGCTTCAAGAATTCTCATAAGAATCCTGATGATTTTTTTATTTTTATAAATTTTATTACTATTTTATGTTTATAAATATTAAGTATATTTTTATTAAGTATATATTCAGTTTATTCATATTAAATTAAATTTTAATAGATCAAAAATTGAGTGCTACATTCAGCCTATTCAAGGATTTATATAAATATTTGCATATCTTTTTTTAACTTTAGATTTAGGGTTTTGAAAATGAAAACATAAAATTAAAATAAGGTTTTTGATCGCTCAAAATTCATATCTTTTTTATGTAAAATATCTATCTAAATAGAAAAAACAGTTTTTTATTATCAAGATTCAATTTCAATTATCAATTCTATTCTCTTTTTTTAAAGATAGGTGAGTGGATGAGGAAAATTCCCTCTTCCACCACGCAATGATAAAACATGATGAAAAATCAAATTACACCTTGTTTGGAGTAAAAACAATAGAAGTGATTCGAATCTTGTTTTTTATTTATTTATCTTTGTCTGTTGTACAAAGAAACTCTTTGAATTCCCGCTAAAAAGAGATTTAGCTAATGAAAAAGATTTCAATGCTGTCCAATATGCTTTTTTTTTCCAAATATTCTTACGAATATGTTTTTTTGATATAGAAGTACGCTTCTTTGGAACTGCCATTTCAAATTGAAGATATTCTTCATTTCTATAGTTGGATGTGAAAGACATCTATTTTGATTGTTTAAAATCAAGAGTTCTTTACTCTTTCATTATCTATATATTATCATTATTGATTTGTTATTAATTATTGATTTGATTTTCTATATTATACCTTTTCTACCTTGATAAATATATAGTCAATATATAGATATATATTGACATATGAAGAAGATATATGGAAAGATTGTACAAACTTTTTCCTAGTAACTAGGAAAAAATTAATCAAAAAAAGTATTTCTTCTATCTATTTTTATATTTTATAATGAATAAAAAATATAAAAAATTTTTGAGTGTAATTATTTATCTTCTTTTTTCTTGGATTTATGAATCTAAACTACCATAATAAATTCAATCAAAAAGATTACTTAACTGAAATATTTTCAAGTTACTAAAATTATAGAAAAATTATAGATTTTCCCTTTCAAAAGTAAAATGAAAAAGGTAGTAAAAATAGTAAACTTCAAAATTTTGATTAAAAAAAAAAAAAGAATTATTCAAAATTTCACAAAATTAAAAAGAAAATAAACTAGAGAATTCCATTTCAATTTAAATTTCACATATCTTGTCTTGATTTCTTTGCTATTGGCCCTCAAAAAAGAGATCAATGATTAATCATAAATGAAACAATTTTATACTCAATAATAACAAATTCATTATTTTTTATGGAACATATGTATCAATATTCATGGATCATACCTTTTCTTCCACTTCCGGTTCCTATTTTAATAGGAGTGGGGCTTATATTGTTTCCAAAAGCTACAAAAAATTTTCGCCGTATATGGGCCTTTCCTAGTATTTTATTGTTAAGTATAGCCATGATTTTTTCAACTGAGTTGTCTATTCAGCAAATAAATAGTAATTCTATCTATCAATATGTAGGGTCTTGGACTATCAATAATGATTTTTCTTTTGAATTAGGTTATTGCATTGATCCACTTACTTGTATTATGTCAATCTTAATAACTACTGTTGGAATTCTGGTTCTTTTTTATAGTGACAATTATATGTTCTATGATCAAGGATATTTGAGATTTTTTGCTTATATGAGTTTTTTCACCACTTCAATGTTAGGATTAGTTACTAGTTCTAATTTGATACAAATTTATATTTTTTGGGAATTAGTTGGACTTTGTTCTTATCTATTAATTGGTTTTTGGTTTACACGACCTAGTGCAGCAAGTGCTTGTCAAAAAGCATTTGTAACTAATCGTGTAGGGGATTTTGGCTTATTATTAGGAATTTTAGGTTTTTATTGGATAACAGGTAGTTTCGAATTTCGAGATTTGTTCGAAATATCAAAAAATTTAATTGATAATAATGAGATCAATTCTTTATTTCTTTCTTTATGCTCCTTCTTATTATTCACTGGTGCAGTTGCTAAATCTGCCCAATTCCCTCTTCATGTATGGTTACCGGATGCTATGGAAGGTCCTACTCCTATCTCAGCTTTGATACATGCGGCTACTATGGTAGCTGCGGGAATTTTTCTTGTAGCCCGTCTTCTTCCTCTTTTTATAGTTGTACCTTATATAATGAATATAATTGCTGTTCTAGGCATAATAACACTACTGTTCGGAGCTACTTTAGCTCTTGCTCAAAAAGATGTTAAAAGGGGTTTAGCTTATTCTACAATGTCTCAATTGGGCTATATGATGTTAGCTCTAGGTATGGGGTCTTATCGAGCTGGTTTATTTCATTTGATTACTCATGCGTATTCCAAAGCATTGTTATTTTTAGGATCCGGATCTATTATTCATTCAATGGAAAGTCTTGTTGGATATTCTCCGGATAAAAGTCAAAATCTAGTTATTATGGGCGGTTTAAAAAAGCATGTGCCAATTACAAAAACTGCTTTTTTATTAGGTACACTTTCTCTTTGTGGTATTCCACCCCTTGCTTGTTTTTGGTCTAAAGATGAAATTCTTCATGATAGTTGGTTATATTCATCAATCTTCGCAATAATAGCTTGTTCCACAGCAGGATTAACTGCATTTTATATGTTTAGGATTTATTTACTTATTTTTGAAGGACATTTCAATTTTCATTTTCAAAATTACAGTGGAAACAAAAGTAGTTCATTCTATTCAATATCTATATGGGGTAAAGAAGGAAAAAAAATTATTCAAAACAATTTGACTTTGTCAAATCTATTTATACTCAATAATAATAAAAAGTCTTATCATTTTTGGAAAAAGACGACCTATGGATTTTTTGGTAATGTAATAAATTTAACGCGCCCTTTTATTAGTATTACCCATTCCTTCACTCAAAATATTTTTTTGTATCCCCGTGAGTCAGATAATACTATGTTATTTCCAATGCTTATATTGGTCCTATTTACTTTGTTTATTGGAGTCATAGGAATTCCTTTCAATCAAGAAAAAATGGATTTTGATTTATTATCAAAATTGTTAACTCCATCTATAAATCTTTTAGAACAAACTTCCAATAATTCTGAGGGTTGGTATGAATTTTTGACAAATGCAACTTTTTCAGTAAGTATAGCATTTATTGGAATATTTATAGCGTCTTTTTTATATAATCCCTTTTATTCGTCTTTAACAAATTTTCACTTAATTAATTCATTTTATAAAAATTATAAAAAGAGTTCTCAAGAAATTTTTTGGGACAAAATAATCAATTTTATATATGATTGGTCATATAATCGTGGTTACATAGATTACTTTTATGAAATATTTTTTATAAAAAGTATAAGAAAATTAGCTGAATTAAGTCATTTTTTTGATAGACGAATAATTGATGGAATTCCAAATGGATTTGGTATTACTAGTTTTTTTGTGGGAGAAGGTATCCGATATGTGGGGAGTGGGCGTATCTCGTCTTATCTTTTATTATATTTGTCTTATGTGTTAATCTTTTTATTAATATACTACTTTTATTTTATTTAAAGATTTCTTGTAGCATAAAAAAATCGACTATTTTTTATATATCTCGATGGACGGTTCCATCGTTTCTAGTCAAACAGATGAGTCGCAATAATTTCTTCAAAATCAAAAGAAAAGAGATCTTGTCTTTCTTGAATGTCCAAATTGAATACATCATTTGTTTTTTCCTTTCCATTCACTCGCGTTGCATCAATTTGGTTTAGATTCTCCTTTTCTTCCTCTTCCGAAAAAAGGGAAGGAGAAGGATCTTCTTCGTTTGTTTCAATTTCCTCACTTTCTATTCTTCCGCTTCTCCCCCTTTTTTTTCAATTTGGATGCTTTTTCTTCTTTTTTTACTTGTTGTATGTATTCGTCTTTCACTTTCCTAGTCAAAATGGGTGTCGGCGTTCTGCCTAAATAGTAGAGACAGAGACTAATTGAGAGACTATCAAAGATAGTAGGGATATGGTTTATTAATTGTACTATAAAGTACTTGATAAGGTACGTCTGATATCGAATGTACTTATTCTTCGATCTAAGAAAATTATTTTGCTGTATCCAGATTAATATCAATTGTATCCATACTAATATCAATCTAACCCATTTCATTAATAAATTAGTCATGAATAAATTAGATCGAATGTACTTATTCTTCTTCTTCGGGAAAAGAAAATGATTTAGCCAGACTAATATGAATCTACCGCATTTCATTAATAAACTCATGAATCAAATTTGACCAATTAACCAACCAACAAAACTACTTGTTACAAATAACATCTTGTTATTGCATCGAAACATATAAATGTTGATTAATCTGACTAACATTGAACTTGGTAAAATGAAAGAGTTCAATAATTGAAAAATGAAATTCTTCAGGAATACACATTGAATGCGAAGATTACGCATTGAGT